ATCATATCAAACAAAAAGGGGTTCTCTTAAATTAGATGGACGAATGGTAATAATCAAGAACCTGGGCGCCTATGCTTTATCCTGAGAAAACATTTCTCAATATATGTTGAGTTAAAATTAATCATGTGAAGAGGGAAGGGACTCATTTAGCTGACCGTCAAGCTAACTTGGGTGTTAGGCTGCAGTCTTGTAGTCAGTGGACGGGAGGTCTTCCATTCCAGAAAAGATTTTAATTTCACTCTTTCCCCCACTTATCATCTCTCTGTGGGACTTGTTCCCTCTTCAACTCAGCGCTTTATAGATAGGCATTTTTATTGAGAATGTAAAGATCCCACCTTACCTTAAAAAAAAAGTAGCCGAGCCGAAGGAGCTGTCACAAATATAATTGGAGTACCACGGGGAAAAGCTAGCTGGATAAACAAGACAGGGATCGCTTTTGGTTGGCCTTTGTGATGGGTTAGGTCAGGCGGGCTAGAACCTAAGATAGAAGGGAAGCGTGAGGTCCCTTTCCTGATGTGGTTGGGGGAGCTATGGAACCACTTGTTGGCATTGGCTTCTTGGATCAGTCCCTCATCTTTCTGAAGTGAAGTCGGCAACGAGGTAGATCCGTTTGCTCTTCATTAGCGAGAGAGATAGAGATGGGATACGGAGGCAGCCTCACAAAGAGAACTGGGTCTTGGGAATGAGGGCTTGCCCACCTTATTATTCACATTCTTTGGTCGAGTTGAGGACAAGTCCAATAAGCAAGAAGGCTCACAAGCAAGCTCCCAACGCAGAAGGGAAAGGCCCACATCGATTGAATGGGTTGCATTCTCAGCTCCTAAAGATCTCAATGGATACGATTTCATCCAGCTAAAGCTAATGAGAAGGCAAAGGAGGCCTACTGGCGGGACATCAAACTCGAGCTGGATCATGCTCCCTCTCAGAAGGAGTATAACCGGTTACTCGAGTTTGAAAACCGGGACCTGCATATACGCGAAAAAAAGACGGAATCTTTCCGTCTGTTTCAAGCAGTTTTGGAGCGGAATCCTACCTTGGCCGACCAGGCCCCATACAACCCCCAAGAAGTGTTTAACGACTTCTTGGGCCATCAGACGGAGACCTTGGAACAAGAAAACGTGTGGGAGCGTGATCATTTTGAACCGAACTTATTAGATATAGTGATTAAACAGCTGAAAGACCATGGACCTGATTTTATAAAACTAATCTTTAAATAAATAACTTATGCTATTAGCGGAAACGCGACCGGATGTAGTCATTTTAATTTTTATTTTATTGCGCATGACGAACCGGGTGAACAAAGTCACGATTAGAATAAATGGTAGTTCGCTGGGATTGTCTTCATTTCCCAGAGGTGCTGGTTCGACTCCAGCTCGTGACAAGGCCTTTTTGGTCATCTATTCATGAATAGCTCTTCTCTCTTGCTCTTCTATCGGTCCTACTACGGTTCCACTAAGTTCTTCCATTTCCGAAGTCTTTCTAGCCCAAGGCTCTTAAAGCCCACATGCCTATAGCAATTCGATACTATCTATACCCGAAGTTCAAAAAGAAAGCGCTATTTATGGCAAACCGCGGATCGGTAGACGGAAGAGAAGCTTGAAGTGCTGCTGAAGAAGAGAGTCAGGCTTTTTCAACGCCTTTAGCTACCTTTGATATTCCTCCACCCGGGCCTACTTTATCTATTAGAACTGCTCTCAAAGCAACCATTGCGGGCGCCGCACCGTGGACATGGGGCCTTATGGGCTTCCGCCTACCCTATAAGATAAACTGGGTCATGGCTTCTGCGACGAGCTTGGACAAAGCTTTTGCCTAGGGGCTTAAGAGCTCCTTACTATAGGCGACTCAGGGAAAGTCTTGCTTTATTCAATTAAAAGAAATCCTCATCTGCTATTATCGCTTAATAGGTCAGATCGATCGAATGGAATGAATGGGCTCAGCCTAAGGGCCTTGAGCCAGAGGTCATACTGATCCTGTCCTTTCAATAGTTAAGACGCACACAAGAGAAGGAGACCCAAGCGCAGCCAACCTACCTTTAATACGAAATCCACCACACTTTGAAAGTGTTTAGATTCTATTAGTGTGCAGTGAGTGAATAGCTAAAAGAATAGAGTGACCATCTTTGAATATCTAATATAAAGTAGTATAGTAAGATAAACATGGATATAACAAATATCTGGCTCTCGTCGAACTAGAAGAACTTCGAAAGCAATTCCTCCCACTTTTACTCGAGCTTCGGATATGAGACCTGTAAGAAAGTCTATTACTAGTACCCGGAGTTGGTCTCCCATTAATACTTCACCGTGAATCACCTTCTCTCTGTGATCCTCGCTGCTTACTGCTTATGCTTATTTGTTATTTCAATTTGCATACCTATGATCCATCATCAGGGGTCATAAAACGAGGTAAAAAATCCTCTCCCTATCCGTCGAGTTCTATCTTAACCTCTCGTTATTACTCGAGTCTTTTCAAACCTTTCAGTCGAGTGGCTACGCTCCTCTTCGGAAAAGGGTCTTACCGCTGAGGTGAGGCCTAGTAGTTACTGTGAGACTAATACCTTAACTTAATAAGGTGCTGTCAAGCGTTGAAGAGTTTCATCTGTTCTGGTCTATTTATGCTAACGGGGACAGAGAGCTGGGATACTTCGATAATCATTCTGGGAGTTAGGCTTCGGGGTCTTTTGAAGAAGGATCGTGAGACTTCCTGACCCTGGGAAATTCCCAACATCTGAACAAGGAGTCGGAACTTGGCCCCTAGGAGCTGCAAATGAGTCAAGTTCCCCAGGACCTGTAAATGACTTGCCACAACCCCGAGCTCTTATAAAAGCCCGACCCGACCTCATTGCGTACCCCGAACAGTCCTTACGAGGGCTCTTTTGCACCTACCAATAAGAGCCTAAGTCTATGAGCTTCTGGGCTATGTCTCGCTTAACCTATACAGTAATGAAATTCAGTCTCTTTGGTAGATCACGTGAGGGAAGACCTTCTATCCGAAGTCCACACCCTTCTCTAAGCCCTGTTCTACCAAGCGTACTTTGAACCTTGCTGCTTTAACCCGGAGATAACGAATAACAAAAGATTTTTTTCTCGATGCGAATTGAATACGATGCATCTGGGAATCAAAAATAAGTAACGGCCCTCTTTCTTTTGATTGAGAGCTGGGAACCCTTAATGTGGCCACAAGAATCGCCCGAAGGGTCTTAGGCTTTCCTGATAGCGTATGCTTAACTCCGACCTTATCATTCCCGTCTGGGTATGAAACCTCCAAGTATGGTTACGCTCCGAGCAGACCAGTAGATCTAATGGATGGACCCCTCATTGCCCGAATAAGAGGTCGATCAAGGAGATATATGAGGTTAGCGCATGTTCGTAGTGATTGCCTCAGATAAAGGAGAATAGATTAGAAAGTTTTCCCTGAGATTTGACCCACCAATGACTATTCTCGCCCGGTGCCTGAACCTTGCTCGTTTACATCTGGATAAGACAATAGGGATACACTCGAACGATAGAGAAGGAGTTCCTATGGCTAAAGCTGGTCGCCTTTGCGTCTTGAAGAAGGAGATGGCACCTCTACTTCAGGTGGTCACTTCATCTTCTTCTCCCGAGCTCATGGAATTGACGTAAGCGGTTGGGTGGTCAGGTGAGCCCTAAGAAAGCTTAGAAAAGATGAGATAGGGAGGGCCCTTGGATGATTGATTGGTACCGGTTAATGATGCGATGGGTCCTAATCAATGTGATTGGCATAGTTCACTTTTAGCCCCAGCAACATATAGCACCAAGACCAGCAGTTGCATTTGACCGAGTTGAAGCAGCAGATCCAAGCAATCCTGGGTTCCGTTGACCAAGTGAAGGCTGCATATCGAGGCACTAGTCACGAACGTCCAACTCGAAGCAGCTACTTCACCCCTGGAACAAAGCAGTGGTCCTTCTTCCCCCAGTACCCTCTTTTATACTTTTGGACCTACTCTCTTGCTTTACGTTAGTAGGTTAGAAACTGGCTTTGCCTTCGCTAAAGCGATGCGCATAAAAGAAAGGTTTTCGTAGGAAAAAATTTCATAAGAAAAGAGATACGCTACGAAAAGGAGCGAGCGGAGAGAGCATAAAGAGCTTACTTATAAGGTACGAGCTTAGAGCCTTGCGTCACTCTGGTATGCTAATCACTTCGTTGTACGACTCTGGAACGGTAGTCGCTTAGTGCGACAGCACTATGGGACGCAAAGAAGCTTCGTCGCCCTTCTTTAGTTGCTTCTACTTTTTTCATCGAGATTGGGTTGGTGTTCAGTGTACCGCTTGTGTAGCCTATGCGAAGCAAGCGCGTACAAGATCGAAAAGAATGCGTTGCATGGAAAAGTGAGAGAAGATATTAAGAACGAGGGGAAGAATCGACTAGGAATCTAGACTATATAGGAATCTAGAACATCAAATCGTGAATGAAAAAGAAAAAGCGTGAGGAGAATTCTCAACTCGAGATGTTAGAAGGTGCAAAACTAATAGGGGCCGGAGCTGCTACAATTGCTTCAGCGGGAGCTGCTATCGGTATTGGAAACGTCCTTAGTTCCTCGATTCATTCCGTGGCTCGGAATCCATCATTGGCTAAACAATCATTTGGTTATGCCATTTTGGGCTTTGCTCTAACCGAAGCTATTGCATCGTTTGCCCCAATGATGGCCTTTCTGATCTCATCCGTATTCCGATCAAAGAATCGTCAAATTAAGGTTGAAGCAAGCACCTCTTTCCAGCCTTAGTCAAATAGCTAAGGAGGCAAGGGGGCGCAGTTCTTAAACAGAAGAATGGCGATAAAGAGGAAATGATTCAAATTCAAGAAAAAAAGAGTCGAATTGGAAGTCAAGTAAGAAGGAAGGAGGCTAGCCCCCGAAAATGCTCCGCGCCTAGGTTCTTTTGTCGTTGGGGCTTACACCTTGTGACTCATTCATTCGGTCGAGCGTTCCTCGGGCGTCGATCAATCCTGAATCACAGGCCGCTCTGTCATTGTCTGATTTTTGG